TGTTAGGTCAGCTAATAAAGCTAATGAGTTCATACCTCATAAATGAATTATTTTTGCTCAAAGAGTTTTATTTTTTAGAAGGCTTTATTGTATAAGATTTATTTTAATAGTTAGATGTAGGGACTGATTTTTAATTTGATTTAGATTAGAAATTAACATAATAAGATTTATTGCGTTAATTTATAATCGTAGGTCTAATAGGGTAGACGTCAGTATAAAATATTTTTTTATTCAAAGTATCGGGTCAGGAATTTTAATATTAATATTTTATAGAAAATTTATTTGAATGGATTTAGTAGGATTAAGAGTATTAGTCTACAAAATTGGAGGGGGCCCGTTTTATTTTTGGTTTCCTTCAATTTGTGAAAGAATAGGATGGGGGGGGTGTATGTTATTAATAACTATACAAAAAATTCTTCCTATATTATTAATTACCTTTATAATTAGAAATATTTTATGAATTTTTATTAGATCAAGAATTGTTATTGGGGCGGTAGGGTCTTTTAATCAAAAAAGGATAAAACGACTAATGGCTTATTCTTCCATTCATCATATTGGTTGAATTTTAAGAAGAAATTATATTAATGAAAGCTTATGATTAATTTATCTAGTAATATATTCCTTTATATTAAGAGGGGTTGTGTATAGATTGTGAAATGACAAAATTTTAGAAATTACTCAGTTAGGAAAAGTAAGAACAAAAATAATGTTTGTATTAGGAATATTAAGTATAGGGGGTATACCCCCTATACTTGGTTTTTATTTAAAATGGTGATTATTATATAATCTTATAAGGATTGATTTAAGAATTCTATTATTAATATTAACTATATCTGTTCTTATATTTTATGTATATTTACGGGTAGTATATTCAGTAGTAATAGGGGGGGTTACTATCAATAGTTGAAAGTTATTAAATAAAAAATCTAATTCAATTAGATTAGATTTGTTATATTTAATAGGAATTAACATAGGAGTAATTTGAATAATTTTATAAAATATTAGGATATAAATTCTGTTAGTTTTCAAAGCTAAATGAGCTAATTCTAATATGAGTTTACAGCTCATCATCTAATGATTTCATTAATAGAAATTTAAACTTGCAATTTAACGTTTTTATAAACTACATTACTGCGATGATTATACTCAACTAACCATAAAGATATCGGTACTTTATATTTAATTATAGGAGCTTGAGCAGCTATAGTAGGTACAGCAATAAGAGTACTTATTCGAATTGAATTAGGTCAACCTGGAAGATTTATTGGGGATGATCAATTATATAATGTAATTGTTACAGCTCATGCTTTTGTCATAATTTTTTTTATGGTAATACCAATTTTAATTGGAGGGTTTGGGAATTGATTGGTACCTCTAATACTAGGAGCTCCAGATATAGCCTTTCCTCGAATAAATAATTTAAGATTTTGGTTATTACCTCCTTCATTATTTTTATTAATTATTTCTTCAATAGTCGAAATAGGTGTGGGGGCAGGATGAACAGTTTACCCTCCTTTAGCCAGATTAGAAGGGCACGCTGGGAGTTCTGTAGATTTTGCTATTTTTTCTTTACATTTAGCAGGAGCTTCTTCAATTATAGGGGCTATTAATTTTATTTCTACTATTATTAATATACGATTTTTTGGTATGACTATAGAAAAAGTTCCTTTATTTGTATGGTCTGTACTGATTACAGCTGTATTATTATTATTATCACTTCCTGTTTTGGCTGGCGCTATTACTATATTATTAACTGATCGAAATTTTAATACTTCTTTTTTTGATCCTTCAGGAGGAGGAGACCCAATTTTATTTCAACATTTATTTTGATTTTTTGGTCATCCTGAGGTATATATTCTTATTCTTCCTGGTTTTGGAATTGTTTCTCATATTATTAGATCTTCAGTAGGGAAACGAGAACCATTTGGAAATCTTGGAATAATTTATGCTATAGTAGGAATTGGGGGAATGGGATTTGTAGTTTGAGCTCACCATATATTTTCTGTAGGAATAGATGTAGATACTCGGGCTTACTTTACAGCAGCTACAATAATTATTGCTGTTCCTACTGGTATTAAGGTTTTTAGGTGAATAGCTACTTTGCATGGATCCTATTTTAAGTTTGATACCCCTTTAATATGGTGTATTGGTTTTATTTTCTTATTTACTTTAGGAGGTATTACAGGGGTTGTTTTATCTAACTCTTCTTTGGATATTGTGTTACATGATACTTATTATGTAGTTGCGCATTTTCATTATGTATTAAGAATAGGGGCAGTATTCGCCATTTTGGCGGGAATTACTTACTGATTTCCTTTATTTTTTGGAGTGGTTTTAAATGGAAAGAAAACAAAATTACAGTTTTATATTATGTTTGTAGGAGTTAATATAACTTTTTTTCCTCAGCATTTTTTAGGTCTAAATGGTATACCTCGTCGATATTCTGATTATCCTGATGCTTATGTTTTTTGAAATATGGTATCTTCTATAGGTTCATTTTTATCCTTATTAGGGGTAATATTTTTTATTATATTAATTTGAGAAAGTCTTGTAATTAAAATATCTAATCAAAGAATTTATTATGTTAGGTCTTCATTAGAATGAATTAATAATGTACCTCCTTTAGATCATACTTTTTGTCAATTAAATGTTTTAACTAAGTAATTTTTGCCAACATGGGGGACTTTATATTTTCAGAATAGATCTTCTGCTGTCATAGAACAGTTAATTTTTTTTCATGATCATACAATAATAATTATAATTATAATTATAATTTTAGTTGGGTATGTTTTGTTTAGATCCTGTTTTAATAAGTTTTATAATTTAGGGTTGTTTGAAGGGCAGGAAATAGAAAGAATTTGAACTGTATTACCTGCTATTTTTCTCTTATTAATTGCATTTCCTTCTATTCGGCTTTTATATTTAATAGAAGAATACGAGTACCCTGAAATAACTATTAAGGTTCTTGGGCATCAGTGATATTGATCTTATGAGTATAGAGATTTAGGAATTTCTAGATTTGATAGATATATAAATGCTGGGAATAGAAATTTATTCCGTTTATTAAATACTGATAATAGATTAGCAATTCCTTATAATACTGATGTTCGAATAATTGTTTCAAGAATAGATGTAATTCATTCATGAACAATTCCTTCTTTAGGGGTAAAAGTTGATGCTATTCCAGGGCGGTTAAACCAATTACCATTTATATTTAATCGGGTGGGTGTATTTGTTGGTCAACGTTCCGAGATCTGTGGGGCAAATCACAGGTTTATACCTATTATAATTTCAGTTATACCTCGTCTAAGATTTTTACAAAGTTGAATATAAGTGAAGTGGCCGAATTAAGGTATTAGTCTCTTAAATTAATTATGATAAAATTAGTTTATAAAAATATTAGTTTGTCAAATTAAAGAAAGAGAAATTCCTCAATTAATACCCTTAAATTGAATTTTTTCAAGAATAATATTGGTATTATTATTGGCAAGAGCTTGTATAATTTATAGAAATATAAGTAAAAGAATTATAGGCAATAATACAACTAGTAGGGTAAAAAACATTTTATGATTATGATAAACTTATTTTCTGTTTTTGATCCTTCTTCTTATTACGGCTTTTCATTGAATTGAATAATTATTGGGATAATTATAATAATTTTCCCGATAAAGTTTTATTATATTGGAAGGGGTTCTCAAAATATTTTTAGAACTTTATTAAAACAGATTGATAAAATATTTTCTGAAATTGCTGGGTCAAGAAAATTAGCGATAGTATTTGTATGCACTGTAACTTTTCTATACTTAATAATAAGAAATTTAATAGGTTTATTCCCTTCTGTTTTTACTAGAACTGCTCATCCTATAATAACAATAGGATTAGGTTTAGTATTTTGATTTTCTTTTTTTATGATAGGGTGAATAAAGAATTTTAAAATAAGAGCAGCTCATTTAGTTCCTGAAGGAAGCCCTATTTATTTATCCCCTTTAATAGTAATAATTGAAAGAATTAGTCATTTAATGCGTCCTTTTACATTGTCAATTCGATTAGCAGCTAATATAATAGCTGGACATCTTATTATTAGTCTATTAGCGAGAATTAGCTTAATAAGATTTTTAGGATTTTCTAGTTCAATTTTTTTACAAAGGGTTTTATTATTACTAGAGTTCGGAGTTTCAATTATTCAGGGATTTGTTTTTAGAATTTTAATTTTATTGTACGCTTTAGAATATTACTAATTTTTGGAAAAGATTTTTCATCCCTATCATATTGTAACAATTTCACCATGACCTTTATTAATAGGATTTGGAGTAATATCAAGAGTTATTGGAATAATTAAGATATTTATATTTATAAAGATAGATTTGTTAATTATTTCTTTTTTTATAGCTTTAATCATTGTTTTAGGATGATGGCGTGATGTAATTCGAGAAAGAACCTATCAGGGTTATCATTCCAGGGATGTTATAAGAGGATTAATATTAGGAATAATTTTATTTATTGTAAGAGAAGTCTTCTTTTTTTTATCTTTTTTCTGATCTTTTTTCCATTCGAGATTAAATCCAACAGTTGAGTTAGGAGCAACTTGACCTCCTCAAGGGATTAGAGCTTTTAGCCCTTTTCAGATTCCTCTATTAAATACAGTAATTCTTTTAGCTTCAGGTGTTTCTGTAACTTGAACTCATCAGTCAATTTTAAATGAAAACTGAAAGGGGGCTAATTTATCATTAATAACCACTTGAATATTAGGAGTATATTTTTTATCTCTTCAAGGTTTTGAATATTATATAGCAGAATTTAGAATTTCTGACTCAGTATTTGGTTTTGTTTTTTTTATGGCAACGGGGTTTCACGGGTTTCATGTAATTGTAGGAAGATTATTTTTATTTGTGATATGACTACGGGTATTAAAAAGACATTTTAGAAGAAGACATCATTTTGGATTTGAATGTGCTGCTTGATACTGACATTTTGTAGATGTAGTATGATTATTTCTATTTTCGGTTGTTTATTGATGAGGAACCTAATATTATAGTATATAAGTACATTTGATTTCCAATTAAATAGAAGAAATATATACCTATTAATATTATTAGTAATTGTAATTTTAGTAATATTAGTTAGATTACTATTTTTTTATATTTCATATAAAAAGTTATTGGAATTTGAGATGTCTTCTTCTTACGAATGTGGATTTAATTTAATCTCTATAGCTCGAATGTTTTTTTCTTTTCGTTTTTTTCTCATTACAATTTTGTTTTTAATTTTTGATGTGGAAATTGCTTTAATACTTCCTATTCCTTATTTAATTAGAAGTACTTTTATTAGACTGGTATTTTATTTTTTTGTAGTAGTTTTAGTTATTGGATTAATTTATGAATTTTATTATGGTTCTTTAGAATGATTAAATTTTATTTCTAAGGCTTAAACTTAGTGCACTAATCTGCCAATAGATTAAAAGCATAGCAATTCATTGTTACTGAATAGAAGATAAAAAGTTTTAAATTGATTTGCAATCAATTAATATGTTAGACATACTTGAATAGTAAAATGAAGCTTCTAACTTCTAAATTAGCAAATAGCTACTAAATTAGATAGCCATAAGGCAGCTTAATTTCGACTTAAGCCATGATTATGTAGTGAAGTTCACGTCATTATTTCATGATGAATATATTTAGTCTTCTTTATCTTCAGTAGAGTGCTCTTTATAAGCTAAAAAGTTAGAAGAACATAATTATTAAGGGAAATAGAGTTAATAATAAAATAATAAATAAAAGTTGATTTATAAATAAATCGGGGGAAGAGGAATAGAAAGAAATTTGTTTAAAACAAAACTTAGGTCCATACATTTCTTGCCATAATTTATCATTTTTTATAAAAAGATTTATTAACGGGGAGGTTAATTTAAATGAAATCGTTGTTAAAAAATGATTAAATCATAATGAAATTGCTGCTTGTCCAAATTTTTTATACTTATTTGAGGCAAAAATTAAAGAAATTCCTAGTATACCCCCTAGTATAAGAATTATAATAATTAAAAATTTAATTAAAGGGGGGATAATAATAAGTTGATTAGGAGATGTAAATCATATTATGATAGCCCCCATTAAGATAGAAAAAGGGGCTATTAGTATAATAGGGGTCTCTATAAAATTTGAGGAATGAATATTAATATCCGGTTTAGTTTTAAGGAAAAATTTTAATGTGAAAAGAACTATTCGAGTAGAGTATGCTGAAGTTATTCCAATAGATAAAAGTATTAAAATTCTTAAGAAAGATAAGAACTTAGAAAATAAGATTGTTTCGATAATAGGGTCTTTTGAAAAAAATCCTGATATAAAAGGAATTCCTATTAAGGATAATGAAGCAATTCCTAAAATTGATGAAATTACAGGTGATGCTTTAAATATAGAACCCATAAATCGTATGTCTTGATAACTTGATGAGTGAATAATGATTCCAGCGCATAAGAATATTATGGATTTAAATAAAGCGTGGATGATTAAATGGAAATAAGCTAAAATAGTTGATCCTAATGAGATAGCAAATATTATTATCGCAATTTGTCTTAGTGTTGACAAAGCAATAATTTTTTTTATATCTATTTCTCAATTAGCCGATATTCTAGCGTAAATTGTGGTTACTGTAGAAATTAAAAGAATTATAGATAACGATAAAGGGTGGGGGGAATTTATGACTCGAATTATTAAATATACACCTGCTGTAACAAGAGTTGAGGAATGTACTAAGGCTGAAATTGGGGTGGGAGCAGCTATAGCTGCTGGAAGTCAAGCAGAGAAAGGGAATTGGGCTCTTTTAGAACATGCCGCTAATGTTAATAAAATTAAAACAATTAATGGGAACATTTCATTTATTCTAAAATTTCACCTACAATTTATTGTTAATAAGGCAATAGATAATAGGATAAAAATATCTCCTATACGATTAGAAAAGATAGTAATAGCCCCTGATCCTGATGAGGAAAAATTTTGGTAATAAATTACTAAAATAAAGGAAGTTAGACCTAACCCATCCCACCCCAGAAGCATAAAAATAATATTATCAGAAAGAATAAGTAGGGATATGGATAAGACAAAAGATAAAAGTAAAAAGGAAAATTGTTTATGTTCCGAAGGGGGGATATATTCTACTCTAAATAAAAGAATTGTTCTTGAAATAAATATTACTGTAAATAAAAATATTATCGATGTTCAATCAATTATTAATCTTACAGGTAAATTAAAAGAAAATACTGATAAAAGGGGAATTTCTAAAGAAATGAAGGTAGAATTAAATAAAAGTAATATTGCTGTCATAAAAGGGAGGGTCGAAAATATAAGTATCAGTAATCTTTGAGGGAAAATATTAAGATCTATGGTTCCACAAACCAATGTTTTTTTTTAAACTAAATATTTAAAATATAAATATTTCCAATTTAATTGATAATAAAATTAAGGGTAAAAAATGAAGGATTAAAGTTAAGTATAACTTATTAGGTGAATTTTGAGAAATATCTGAATTTGGTTGGTTATGAATTGAGTTTAAAAATAAAATAATAGAAAAAATTGATGATATAAGAGAGATGAAAATAAAAGGGATTAAAATTAATAAATTTAAATTAAGTACACTAATTAGAATAAAAATTTCTCCTAACAAATTAATTGAAGGGGGGGCTGAAATGTTTGCAGCAATAAAAATGAATCATCAAAATGTAATATTAGGGAAGGATGCTCATAATCCTTTAAATGATATAATATTACGGGTATGATGTTTAGAATAAATTATATTGACTATTAAAAAAAGAGCGGAAGATGAAAGTCCATGAGCAATTATTATAATAATTGCTCCTAGTATACCAATATAATTGAAAGTTATAATACTTGCTAATACTAGACCTATATGCGCTACGGAAGAATAAGCAATTAATGATTTTAAATCTTTTTGGCGAATACAATTTATTCTTGTAATAGTAGCCCCAACTAATCTAATTGATATCACTCAATAGTTTAAAGGAATAAATTTAGAATACAATAAAGGTGAAAATCGAATTAATCCATAGCCACCTAATTTTAAGAGGACTGCGGCTAAAATTATGGACCCCTCTACAAGAGCTTCTACATGAGCTTTAGGAAGCCATAGATGAAATAAAAATATTGGTATTTTTACTAAAAAGGCTAGAATGAAAATAATTATAATATTAATTTGAGAACATCTTGTTGATAAAAAAATAAAATTTGGGGCTGGTTTTAAAAATATGATTCCTAGTAATAGAGGGAGAGATGCCAAAATGGTATAAATTATTAAATAAATCCCTGCTTGAAGGCGTTCTGGTTGATACCCGATTTTTGTAACTAAGAATAGAGTCGGGATAAGAACTAGTTCAAATAAAATGTAAAAAGAAAATATATTAATAGATAAAAAAGTTAAAATTAGAATAAATAAAATAGATGAAATTATTAAAAATGAATTTTTAATTGTATAAGATGAAACAATAATTAGTAAAATTCTTATAACTGATAAAAGGATTAAAATTGTCGAAATTGGGTCAATGAATAAAAATTTATTAAAAATTATTAAAGGATAGTAATTAAACTTAAAAAGGATAAAAAGGAAAATTAGTGAAATAGTAATTAAATAGTTAGAATAGTTAAAAAATAATACTCTCATTAAGGCAGAGGGTAAAATTATTTTTATCAAAAATTAAAATTCAAACAGGGTAAGAGTTTGATGACTTAAAGAAACGGCATAAAGATACTATTAAAACTAATCCAAATGAGGATCCGGCTACTATAATAGTTAATATTAATAAAAGAGCTGGGGACAAAATTGTAGGAATATTAATTGAGACTAAGATAAAAGTGGATATTAGCAATAGCTCTAATCTTAAAAGAATGATAATAATATTTTTTCGCCATCATCAAAGTCTAGTAATTCTAATAATAATTATTCTTTTAATTAATCTAATGAAAGAATTTTCTACATCCAAAGTAGACGTTTTGTTTAAACTAAAAATTTTTGAAAATGGTTTTATTATTAGGAGTAATATTTATTTTAAGAAATCAACCTATAATAATAATTAGAACCTTAATTTTTATTATTCTTTTATACTCCCTATTAATATTATGAAGACTAAGAAGATTTTGATTTAGTTATATAATTATTTTAGTCTTAATAAGAGGAGTTCTAGTTGTGTTCACTTATATAATAGGGGTATTACCAAATGAAAGATTTGAAGTTTCTAGATTAGTAATAATTGTAATAGGTTTAGTTTTAACTTATAAATATTTTGAATTTGATGAATTTATTCTTGACGAAAGAATAAGGAGTATAATAATTTGGGAGGGAACTATATTCATTATAAGCTTATTATTAGTAGTCTATCTTTTAGGAATAATGGTTATTATTGTCTGAATAAGAATAATAGAAAAAGGAGCTATTCGGATCATTTATTAAAGTGCCTGAGTAAAAGGATTAACTTGATAGGTTAAATAATGAAAAATTTTTATTTCTTTACGAAAGCAGAATAATATTATAAAAATTATTAACGGTTCTTTAGTTGATTTACCTTCTCCTTCTAGATTAACTTACTTTTGAAATTTTGGTTCTTTATTAGGAGTATTTTTATTTTTTCAAATTGTTACAGGGCTATTTTTAGCTATACAATTTTCTGGGGGAGTAATATTATCTTTCGACAGAGTAATTCATATAATTCGGGATGTTAATTTTGGATGATTGATACGAATTGTACATGCTAATGGAGCAAGTTTATTTTTTTTATTTATATACATTCATATAGGGCGGGGATTATACTATGGTTCTTATCGGTTCAATAAAACATGATTAAGTGGTGTTACTATTTTATTATTATCAATAGCAACTGCTTTTTTAGGATATGTTCTCCCTTGAGGGCAAATATCTTTTTGGGCTGCAACAGTTATTACTAATTTATTATCTGCTATCCCTTATGTAGGAGTTATGTTAGTAGAATGAGTATGAGGGGGATTTTCTGTAGGAAATCCTACTTTAACTCGATTTTTTGCTTTTCATTTTATTTTACCTTTTATTATTCTATTTATAGTAATTCTTCATTTACTATTTTTACATGAAACAGGATCAGGAAATCCTATAGGGTTAAATAGAAATTATGATAAAGTAGGGTTCCACCCTTATTTTAGAATTAAGGATATTTATGGATTTGCTATAGTTTTTATTTTATTTATAATTATTTGTTTGGAAAATCCATATATTTTTATAGACGTTGAAAATTTTATCCCTTCTAATCCTATAGTGACTCCTGTTCACATTCAACCCGAATGATATTTTTTATTCGCCTATACTATTTTGCGATCCATTTCTAGGAAAATTGGGGGGGTCATTGCTTTAGTAATATCAGTAATAATTCTATATTTTTTACCTTTATTTTTAAAGCACGATTTTCGGAGAACTATATTTTATCCTTTTATAAAAATTTTATTTTGATATTTTGTAGTAAATTGAATACTATTAACTTGAATTGGTGCTTGTGAAGTAGATTATCCTTTTATGCAGTTAGGGATAATATTTAGCTTATTTTATTTTATAATATATTTTATATTTTGAGGGTTTGGAAGAGCTCAAGATTTACTTAATTAGGCCTTATAAATAAGGTGTTTTGAAAACATCTTTTAAGATAAAATCTTTGGGGTCAGGTTAATTAGTTTAAGTAAAATAAAAATTTTGTAAGTTTTAGAATCTAAATAGACCAAGAATAACAAAATATTGAAAAGGGAATAATAAATAAGGTTAAAGGGAGAAAAATTTTTCAATTAAGAATTATAAGAAGATCATATCGGAATCGGGGGTATGAACCACGAATTCATAATATTAGGATTGTTAAAATTAAAAGTATAATAAAAAATTTTTTAATTGAAGAAAAAAATAAAATAATAGAAAAAATAGATAAAATAATTATATTAGAATATTCACCCAAAAAAATTAGTGCAAATCACCCCCCCATATATTCTACATTAAATCCTGATACTAATTCAGATTCTCCTTCAGCAAAATCGAAGGGACTACGATTGACTTCTGCTAAACATCTAGTAAATCATAAAATAAATAGAAGAAAATTTCCAAAAAAAAATCCTAGAAGAAGCTGTGAATCAATTACTTGTTTTAAATTAAAAGAATTACTTAAAATAGAGATGAATAAGATAATTAAAAAAAAAGACACTTCATAAGAAATTATTTGAGCGATTCTGCGAATAGCTCCAATATGCCTATATTTTGAATTAGAAGATCATCCAATTATTAATATAGAATAAACGCCTAGGCTTGAGATAATAAATATTGCTAAAATATTATGCTTATTATCTAAAATTTGGAAATTCCTAAAAGGTAATAAGGGAATTAATAATAATGCTAAAAATAAACTAATTCTTGGGGTAATAAAAGAGATACTAAAATTAGAAGAATCTCTAGTAAAAAGATTTTTATTAAATAATTTAATAGCATCTGCAAAAGGTTGAAAAATTCCTAAAACTCCTACTTTATTTGGGCCTTTTCGGATTTGAATATATCCTAAAATTTTCCGTTCTAAAATTGTATAAAAAGCAACTCTAATAAGAATACAAATAATAGCAATAATAGAAATTAAAAAAGAGGAAATTTTAGAATTAATAGATTCTAAATCTAACGCATTATTCTGCCAAAATAATATTTATAATAAATTTATTGGTCCTTTCGTACTAAACAAATATAATAAAAGATAGAAACCAATCTGGTTTACACCGATTTGAACTCAAATCATGTAATGTTTTATAGGTCGAACAGACCTACTTTTAAGGTTATTGCACTATAAAGAGACATTAATTCAACATCGAGGTCGCAATCTTCTTTTTTAATAAGAGCTTTAAAAAGAAATTACGCTGTTATCCCTATGGTAACTTGATCTATTAATCAAATGTTTTGGGTCATCTAATAAAATATATAAAGTAAGATTATTATTATTTAGCTGCCCCAGCTAAACATCAGTAAAGTTCAAAAGGGTCTTATCGTCTATTTTAAAAATAAGAACATTTTTATTCTTAATTTAACTTAAAATTTAAGGACAAAGAAAGAGATTAAAATGTTTTACCTTTCATACAAGTCCCTAATTAAGGGACTAATGATTATGCTACCTTAGCACAGTTAAAATTCCGCGGCTATTTAAATATTCATTGAGCAGGTATTACTTACAAATATATAAGTAAGAGATGTTTTTGGTAAACAGGCATTCAATATTTTGCTTAATTCCTAAATCTTTAATAACAGTTTTACTAATAATTTCATTATCATTATTTAGAGTTAAAAAAGTCTTTATAATAATATTATATAAAGAGTATATAGAGAAGGTTATGAAACTTTTTGGAAACTTTTATTCCTTACAAATTATTCTTTAAACGAAAATTATTTTATAAAATTATCTTTATAAATATAATTTTTTATTAAAAGTTGAAAGAAACCGGATATCAAAAGGCTCGGATAAAGTTTAATTTCTACTAGTTTATTAACAATATTTTTGATACAATAATAAAACAAGTTAGTAGATCACCTTTTTTCAGGATGTTTTTGGTTAAAATAAAAATTAAAATTTCCTGATACAAAAGGAATAATAAATTTCTTTTAAAAAATTCTAATTATTTCTTTACAGGATTAAATTAAATGTATAAAATTAATAAAATAAGTATTTTTAAAAAGGATATTAATTTAAGTTAAATAAGGTCCTTTCAGTGTAAGTGAAATGCTAAAAAGCTTTAAAATTCCTGATGCTTTTTCCAAAACACCAACTATGTTACGACTTACCTTACCTTTAGGTAAGGGTGACGGGCGATATGTACACATTTTTTATCAATTTCATATAAAAATACTATTATAAATAAATTACTAATAAATCCTTTTTCCTTAAATAATTTATTTAAAATTCCTTAAGTTAATCTTAATGTAACCCATCTTATCTCTTTTATAGTCTACACCTTTACCTAACTTTTTAGATATCTATTTAGGGTAAAATATTTATTATTAGCCCTTATGACGGAGGTATATAAAATTTTAAAAAAAGTAAAACTCATCGTGGGGTGTCGATTAAAAGACAGGTTCCTCTAGAATGATTAAATGCCGCCAAACTACATAGGTTTAATTTTACTACCTTAATAAATAAAAATATAAGAGGGTATCTAATCCTATTTTAAATTTAAAATTTCTTTTCAGGTACAATTTTTTTAAAAGAAAGTAAAATTTTACTTAAAACCTAGGTTTATAAAAAATTTTATAGAAAAATAAATATAGTATATTTTATTTATAGTATAACCGCAACTGCTGGCACTATATTAGTTAATATGTTTACCAATAACTTACTCATGAAAAATGATACAATATATTAAAAATTTCGAAAAATAAGTGAACTTCATTTTAGTAAATATACTTAAAAGCTGTACTAAGCATAAATTGTTAGATATTTAATCTCTTTAAAAATCAAATTTTTAAGTGCACTACACTTTAACAAATATAAATATAAATATAAATATAAATAGAAGTAGGAGGAAGAGGAGGAGGAGAGGAAATGAGAGAAATTAACTTTAGTTTTAATTTTCTTCTCATTTTCTCCTCCTCCTAATTCCTCCCTATTTATTTACCCTCCTACGGAGGGTTTCTTTTAGAAAAAATAAAAAAAGAACGACAAAATCAAGGGTAGCTTTTTTAGTAAAAAAGTACCTCTGAAAAAATGGTTTTTTTCATTTTTTGAAAAAAAAACGGTAATTTCCGAGGAAAAAAATTTGCCTACTACTGGGGTTACAAAATAACTCCTACGGAGGGTTTCTTTTAGAAAAAAGAAAAAAAGAACCATGATTATTATTTTATTAAAAATAGATTCTTATAACTGATGTCAGTTAAATGAGGAGGGGGGGTGGAGCCCCAAAGTTCTGACCCCCCCCCTTCCTCTCTCTTTTACTAAATAGAAGATGTCATGATTATCATTTTATTAAAAATAGATTCTTATAACTGATGTCAGTTAAATGAGGAGGGGGGGTGGAACCCCAAAGTTCTGACCCCCCCCCTTCCTCTCTCTTTTACTAAATAGAAGATGTCATGATTATTATTTTATTAAAAATAGATTCTTATAACTGATGTCAGTTAAATGAGGAGGGGGGGTGGAACCCCAAAGCTCTGACCCCCCCCTTCCTCTCTCTTTTACTAAATAGAAGATGTCATGATTATTATTTTATTAAAAATAGATTCTGATAACTGATGTCAGTTAAATGAGGAGGGGGGTGGAACCCCAAAGTTCTGACCCCCCCCTTCCTCTCTCTTTTACTAAATAGAAGATGTCATGATTATTATTTTATTAAAAATAGATTAATATAAATTCTCTCATTTCCTGTTATTTAATATTAAAGGATATTGAATGAGAGTATATAAATATGATTATATAAATTCTCTCATTTCCTGTTATTTAATATTAAAGGATATTGAATGAGAGTATATAAATATGATTATATAAATTCTCTCATTTCCTGTTATTTAATATTAAAGGATATTGAATGAGAGTATATAAATA